ATGTGCATTCCCCTCTTTTTTTTGAAAGACTACAAAAATTCCCTCTTTTTTCTTTTGATATTTCCGGATTGATTAAACCTATTTTTCGAAATTGGTTGGATAAGGGAGAAGCGTTCAAAATAGTAGAGTATACAAAAGAACAAACAAAAAGAGAAGAAAAAAAAGAAAAGAACAAAAGAAAGGAAAAAGTGCGAATAGAGATAGCAGAGGCCTGGGATAGCATTCCACTTGCGCAAGTAATAAGAGGTTGTATGTTACTAACTCAATCTATTTTTAGAAAAAGGATTCTATTACCCTTTTTAATAATTACAAAAAATATTGGACGTATACTCCTATTCCAACTTCCTGAATGGGTTGAGGATTTCCAGGAATGGAATAGAGAGATACATCTTAAATGTACCTATAACGGTGTTGCATTATCCGAAACAGAATTTCCAAAAAATTGGTTGACAGATGGTATTCAGATAAAAATATTGTTTCCTTTCTGTCTGAAACCTTGGCGCAAATCCAAACTACGATCCTCTCAGAAAGATCTAATGAAAAAGAAAAAAGAAAAAGATGATTTTTGTTTTTTAACAATTTGGGGAATGGAAGCGGAACTTCCTTTTGATGCACCCCGAAAACGTCCTTCTTTTTTTAAACCCATTTTTAAGGAATTCAAAAAAGAAATTGCAAAATTTAAAAAGAAGTATTTTCGAGTTCTAACAGTTTTCAAAGAAAAAACAAAATTACTTCGAAAGGTTTCAAAAGAAATCAAAAAATGGGTTATCGGAGGTATTTTTTTTATAAAAAAAATAATAAAAGAACTTTCAAAAGTAAATCCAATTCTATTGTTTAGATTAAGAGAAGTAGAAGTATATAAATCGAGCGAACTTAAAGAAGAAAAAGATTCTATGATAAGCAATGAGATAATTCACAAATCATTTAGTCAAATTGCATCTCCAACTTGGACAAATTCTCCATTGACAGAAAAAAAAACGAAGGATCTCGCTGATAGAACAAGTACAGTCCGAAATCAAATAGAAAGAATTTCAAAAGAGAAAAAAAAAGTAACTCCAAGAATAAAAAATCTTAGTCCTAACAAAAAAAGTTATAATGCTAAAAGATTTGAAAAATGGCAAATATTAAAAAGAAGAAATGCTCGATTAATCTGTAAATTACCTTCCTTTTTAAAAATTTTTATTGAAAAAATCTATGCAAATATATTTTTATCTATCATTAATATTCCCAGAATAAATACAGAACTTTTTCTTAAATTAACAAAAAAATTTATTGAGAAATTGATTTACAATAATGAAAGAAAACAAGCAAAAATTAATACAACAAAGAAAACTCCAATTTCATGTATTTCGGCTATAAAAAAGCCACTTGAGAAGATTAATAATATTCAAGAAAATTCACATATTTTTTATGACTTATCCTACATGTCACAAGCATATGTATTTTACAAATTATCACAAATCCAAATTAGTAACCCGGTAAGATCTGTTGTTCAATATCAAAGAATACCCCCTTTTATTAAGTGTAAAATAAAGGATTCTTTTGAAAGACAAGGAATGGTTCATTCGAAATTAGCAAATAAGAAACTTCCGCGCTATGAAACGAATCAATGGAAAAACTGGTTAAAAGGGCCTTTTCAATATCATTTATCTCAGATTAGATGGTCTAAATTAATACCAGAAAAATGGCGAAATAAAGTTCGCCAGCGTTGTATAGCCAAAAAGGAAAATCAGCATTCATACGAAAAAGACCTATTAGTTGGTTCCAAAAAACAATCTGAAGTAGATTTATTATCTAATGAAAAAGAGAATTTTCGAAAATACTATAGATATAATCTTTTATCATATAAATTTATTAATTATGAAAATAAAGCGGAATGCTTTTTTTATAGACCTCCCTTTCAAGGAAATAAGAAGCAAGAAATTTCTGATACTTATAACAGGTCTAAAAAAGACCTTTTTGATATACGGAGGAACATCCCTATTCCAAATGATCTAAGGCAGGTTGATATTCCATATATGGAAAAACCAGCTGATAGAAAGTATTTTGATTGGAAAATTTTCAATTTTTATCTTAGACAAAAAGTAGATATTGAGGCCTGGATCATAATTGATACCAATAGGTATCAAAATGCTCACATTCGTACTAACAACTCTCAAATAATTTCTAAAAAAAATATTTTTTATCTTATGATTCCAGAAACCAATTCACCAAATTATCACAAAGGGTTTTTTGATTGGATGGGAATGAATGAAAAAATGCTAAAGCGCCCTATATCAAATCTGGAATTTTGGCTCTTCCCGGAATTTGTGCTACTTTATAAGGCATATAAAATGAAACCTTGGTTTATACCAAGCAAATTCCTTCTTATAAATTTAAATAGTAGTCAAAATATTAATGAAAAGAAAAAGATAAATTTGTTGATAGCATCGAATAAAAAGCCTCGAAATGAAGAAGAAAAAGAACCTATAAGCCAAGGAGATCGCGGATCTGTTTTCTCACAACAAAAAGATATTGAAGAAAATTATGCAAGCTTGAACATGAAAAAGGGGAAAAAGAAAAAACAATACAAAAGCAATACAAAAGCAGAACTAGATTTCTTCCTAAAACATTATTTGCTTTTTCAATTGAGATGGGACGCAACTTTGAATCAAAGAATGATCAATAATATCAAGATCTATTGTCTCCTGCTTAGACTGATAGATCCAAGAAAAATTACTATATCCTCCATTCAAAAGAGAGAAATGAGTTTGGATATAATGTTGATTCAAAAGAATTTAACTCTCTCAGAATTGATGAAGAAAGGAATATTAGTTGTAGAACCACTTCGTTTGGCTGGCAAAAAAGAAGGACAATTTATTATGTACCAAACCATAGGTATTTCGTTGCTTCATAAGAGTAAGCATCAAATTAATCAAAACTATCAAGAGCAAAGATATGTTTCTAAGAAAAATTTGGATGAGACTATTTTACCACATCAAAGAATAACCGAAAATAGAGACAAAAAGCATTTTGATTTACTTGTTCCGGAAAATATTTTATCGTTTAAACGTCGTAGAAAAGTGAGAATTCTAATTTGTTTCAATTCAAAGAATATAAATTATATAGATAGAAATCTAGTATTTTGGAATGAAAAGAATGTAACAAACAGGAGTCAAGTTTCACATGACAATAACCATCTTGATAGAGAGAAAAATCAATTAATGAAATTAAAGCTCTTTCTTTGGCCTAATTATCGATTAGAAGATTTAGCTTGTATGAATCGTTATTGGTTTGATACCAATAATGGCAGTCGTTTCAGTATGTTAAGAATACATCTGTACCCGCGATTGAAATTCTGTGAATAATACACTTTGTCTATATATCCTATAAATAGAATTTAATTTATAGGGTATATGAAAGTAAACAAATATACAGGTCACGTGCTTTTCTTGTCTCACATCTCATTGTAGTGTCCAATATGAAATGACTATGAATATGAATAATATTTCAATTAGATCTAGAAATGAATTAACAGAAACTTCTGAATTTTAGGTCTAAATTCTTCGATGCGAAAATGTACCAATCGTTTTCTATTCCTATCTAAATCGAATTTGAAATTGGATTAATTGGTTTTAATTCCTAAAATTAAGAGTTATTTGGATTAAATTATTGTATATACCACATAAAAAAAATTAATAGCATTATTATTACTGATCGGTAAAATCCATATCTGTACAAGGAAAAAGGGGTATTTTTTTATGGTAAAAAATTCAGTAATTTCGATTATTTCTCAAAAAGAAAACGAAGTAAATAAGGGGTCTGTTGAATTTCAAGTATTCAGTTTCACCACTAAGATAAGGAGACTTACTTCACATTTAGAATTGCACAAAAAAGACTTTTCATCTCAGAGAGGTTTGCGGAAAATTTTGGGAAAACGTCAACGACTACTAGCCTATTTGTCAAAAAGAAGTAGAGGGCGCTATAAAGAATTAATAGATGAGTTGGATATTCGAGAAATAAAAACTCGTTAACTTGAAGCATGATAGCATTTGATGAGCCTAGTCGTTTAAATTTGAATGAACTTCTTTTTACTTTCAGAAATGCATGGAAGACTGACTCGGGAAAAACTTATGATTACACCAATTACAAGAAACGACCTTATGATAGTGAATATGGGGCCTCACCACCCATCAATGCATGGTGTTCTTCGACTGATCGTTACTCTCGACGGTGAAGATGTTATTGACTGTGAACCTATATTAGGTTATTTACATAGAGGAATGGAGAAAATTGCGGAAAATCGAACAATTATACAATATTTGCCGTATGTAACACGTTGGGATTATTTAGCTACCATGTTTACAGAAGCAATAACCGTAAATGGACCTGAACAGCTAGGCAATATTCAAGTACCTAAGAGGGCTAGCTATATTAGAGCTATTTTGCTGGAGTTGAGTCGTATCGCTTCCCATTTGTTATGGCTTGGCCCTTTTATGGCAGATATTGGGGCACAGACCCCCTTTTTCTATATTTTTCGAGAACGAGAATTGATATATGACCTATTCGAAGCTGCTACCGGTATGCGCATGATGCATAATTTTTTTCGTATCGGAGGGGTCGCTGCTGATCTACCTTATGGCTGGATAGATAAATGTTTGGATTTTTGCGATTATTTTTTAACCGGGGTTGCTGAATATCAAAAGCTTATTACACGAAATCCTATTTTTTTAAAACGAGTTGAAGGCATAGGTATTATTGGCGGAGAAGAAGCACTAAATTGGGGTTTATCGGGGCCAATGCTACGAGCTTCCGGAATACAATGGGATCTTCGTAAAGTTGATCGCTATGAGTGTTATGACGAATTTGATTGGGAGATTCAATGGCAAAAAGAAGGGGATTCATTAGCTCGTTATTTAGTACGAATCAGTGAAATGACAGAATCCATAAAAATAATCCAACAAGCCTTGGAAGGAATTCCAGGGGGGCCCTATGAGAATTTAGAAAGCCGGCGCTTTGATAGAATAAAAGACTCTGAATGGAATGATTTTGAATATCGATTTATTAGTAAAAAGCCTTCGCCCACTTTTGAATTGTCGAAGCAAGAACTTTATGTAAGAGTCGAAGCACCAAAAGGAGAATTGGGAATTTTTCTGATCGGAGATCAGAGTGTTTTTCCTTGGAGATGGAAAATCCGACCGCCGGGGTTTATCAACTTGCAAATTCTTCCGCAGTTAGTTAAAAGAATGAAATTGGCTGATATTATGACGATACTAGGTAGTATAGATATCATTATGGGAGAAGTTGATCGTTGAAATGATAATTGATATAATAGAAATAGAAGCTATCCATTCTTTTTCCAGATTGGAATCCTTAAAAGAAGTTTATGGGATCATATGGATGCTTGTCCCTATTTTCCTTCTTGTATTAGGAATCACACTGGGTGTTCTAGTAATTGTTTGGTTAGAAAGAGAAATATCCGCAGGAATACAACAACGTATTGGCCCCGAATACGCAGGGCCTTTGGGAATTCTTCAAGCTTTAGCCGACGGTACAAAACTACTTTTCAAAGAAAATCTTCTTCCATCTAGAGGAGATACTCGTTTATTCAGTATTGGTCCATCCATAGCAGTCATATCCATTTTACTAAGTTATTCAATAATTCCTTTTAGCTATCGCTTTATTCTAGCTGATCTTAGTATTGGTGTTTTTTTATGGATCGCCATTTCAAGCCTTGCTCCCGTTGGATTGCTTATGTCAGGATATGGATCAAACAATAAATATTCCTTTTTAGGTGGATTAAGGGCTGCTGCTCAATCAATTAGTTATGAAATACCATTAACTCTATGTGTATTATCAATATCTCTACGTGTGATTCGGTGAGACATAAAAATTCCCCCATTTCTTTTCTTTCTAAGAAGAAAGTCAAATGATTTGAATATTGATTTTTTTATTCATCATTGGGTTCATGAATTAAACCAGATAGTTATATGAGTGAAATAAAACGGCTTACAAATTTGCTGTTAAAAGAATGAAATCTCATTTCCTATGTACAAGAATTAAGTGAAAGTAAACATAAGCAGTCAAGACTGTTTACCCCAAGATTGGCTGATTAGTCATCGCGGCTTGAAGCGGGTTTAAAAGATCAATTGTATGGGTTTTTCTATACTATTTCCATAGCATAGATGTATTATCCTAATGAAAGATTAAAAAAAACGAGTGGATGGTTAGGAAGACCAAGATACACAAAGGGTTAGTAATGGAGATTCTGAAAACTATCCAATAGGATATTTTTGTTATAGAAAAATAATTAAAATTGGGGCTTTAAGTTGGTAGAAATTATTAAGAAGTACTCCCCATGATTTCGACCCAGAGTATGTTCCTGTCCACCGATTAAGTAAATAACTATCAAAACGAATAAATCTTTTACTTTTGATAATGTGAATAATACCTCTTTTCTGAGAAAGGAGAATAGGAACGAAATCAAATTCTTGTTATGTAATAAATTTTTTTTCGTAATCGAAAAGGAGAAGTTGAAATATCTATGCGATATTCCTATAAAAAGTCTTTTTTTCATTCAAAGATAAAGTTTTTAATCAAAAAAGAAAAATGACAATTCTTAAAATATGAGATCAATTCAGAAGCACTTATTTATTATAATTATAAATATAGCAGACAGAATTCCATTAGTCTAATTCTAAACTAAACCTTAGGATAAGAGTTTTATTCTCTATCGATCCTACAAACATATCAAGAAAAATAATGTTGAAAGGTTCTTAGATTCATTTGTGACCTATGAGGAGCCGTATGCGGTGAAAATCTCATGTACGGTTCTGTAATAGCGATGAAAGCAGTGATGTTATTGTCGACTATGATTATCTAACAGTTTAAGTACAGTTGATATAGTTGAAACACAATCCAAATATGGTTTTTGGGGATGGAATTTGTGGCGTCAACCTATAGGGTTTATCATTTTTCTAATTTCTTCTCTAGCCGAGTGTGAGAGATTACCTTTTGATTTACCAGAAGCAGAAGAAGAATTAGTAGCTGGTTATCAAACCGAATATTCAGGTATAAAATTTGGATTATTTTATGTTGCTTCGTATCTAAATCTACTAATTTCTTCATTATTTGTAACAGTTCTTTACTTGGGGGGGTGGAATCTTTCTATTCCAAACCTATTTGGTCCTGAGTTATTTGACATAAATCAAAGAGGGAAAGTTTTTGTAACAATAATAGGTATCTTTATTACACTGGCCAAAACTTATTTGTTCTTATTCATTTCTATTGCAACAAGATGGACTTTACCAAGACTGAGAATGGACCAACTATTAAATCTTGGGTGGAAATTTCTTTTACCTATTTCTTTAGGTAATCTATTATTAACGACTTCGTTCCAACTTCTTTCACTGTAAAGGAATAGAATATTTTATTCTTGATAACTTGTCTCAAACAAGAGAAAGAAACGAGTAAATTTATTTATAGATATTCCGATATGTTCCCTATGCTAACTCGGTTCTT